TATGGGACAGCTCATGATGTTCATATCGATCTATTATACGCCTCTGCATCTAGCATTGGGTAGACCTCATACAATAACTTTCCTAGCTCTGCCCTATCTTTTGTTTAATTTCTTCTGGAGCAATCATTTTGATTATGGATCTACTACCAGAAATTCAATGCGTAATCTCAGCATTCAATGTGTATTCCTGAATAATCTCGTTTTTCAATTATTAAACCATTTCGTTTTACCAAGTTCAACGTTAGCCAGATTAGTCAACATTTATATGTTTCGATGCAACAACAAGATGTTATTTGTAACAAGTAGTTTTGTTGGTTGGTTAATTGGTCACTTTTTATTCATGAAATGGGTTGGCTTGGTATTAGTCTGGATACGGCAAAATTTGTCTATTCGATCGATTATTCGATCTAATACGTACCTTAATGGAATTATTCGATCTAAGGGGTATAAGAAGTACAAGTACTCTGTGTCAGAATTGAAGGACCTTGTGTCAGAATTGAAGTACTTTGTGTTAGACTTGATAGGTTCTATGGATCGAATCTTTAGTATTCTCTTATTTATTAGCTGTGTGTACTCTTTAGGCAGAATGCCGTCACCCATTTTTAGTAGGAAACTGCAAGAAACCTCAAAAACGACCGAGAGGGGGGAAAGTGAGAAAGAAAGAGATGTAGAAATAGAAACAACTTTCGAAACGAAGGGGACTAAACAGGAACAAGAGGGATTCACCGAAGAAGACCCTTCTCCTTCCCTTTTTTCGGAAGAAAGGGAGGATCCGGACAAAATCGATGAAACGGAAAGGATCCGAGTGAATGGAAAGGACAAAACAAAGGATGAATTCCACTTTCACTTAACAGAAGAAGATAAAGACCTCTTCTGGTTTGAAAAACCCCCTGTGAGTCTTCTTTTCGACTATAAACGATGGAATCGCCCATTGCGATATATAAAAAATTATCGATTCGAACATGCTGTAAGAAACGAAATGTCACAATATTTTTTTTATACATGTCAAAGTGATGGAAAACAAAGAATTTCTTTTACATATCCATCCAGTTTATCAGCTTTTTGTGAAATGCTACGACAAAAAATGTATTTTTATTTTTTTACAACAAAAAAATCCGTCTGTGATGAACTGGATAAATTCTTCTATGATGAACTGCACAATTATTATTGTTGGATTTATACCAATGAAAAAAAATGGAGGAGCCTAAGGAACGAGTTTAGAGATAGAATTGAAGCCCTAGACAGAGGATCTCCTTATCTGGATGTACTCGAAAAAAAGACTCGATTATGCAATAATAAAACTAAAGAAGAATACTTGCCTAAAATATATGATCCTCTCTTAAACGGATCCTATCGTGGAATAATTCAAAAATTTTTTTTACCTTCAATCCTAAATGAAACTGCAGTCAAAAATTCGATAGAGACAAATTTGATAAATAAACTCAATAAAGTTCATAGTATCCTTCTTTTTAAGGGTAAGGAACTTAATGTTCATAATTTTGAAGAATTGTATCAGAAATTGGAAGGGAAAATAGCTACATTGGAAGAGAAATTGGTCCAGAAATTGGACCAGAAATTGGAAGAGAAATTGGGACAGAAAATATATACATTGGATAAAAAATCATTAGCAAGAGAATTGAGTCTTTTAATCGATGAATTTGCTGAAGAATCAACATCAAATTGGAAAGGAATTTCTTTATTTCCGGAACAAAGACGAATTGATTCAGAAGATCCAGAAAAAGTTTTGAAATTTTTAATCGAAAGAGTCATAATTGATCCCATCATTCAAACAATATGCGATACAGCCATAATTCCTCCCATGGAAAAAACAACCCGAAAAAAATCGATTGGAATAAAGAAAAAAGTCCCCCGATGGTCATACAAATTATTCAGCGAGGTAGAACAACTCGGAAAAACTGAAACAACGGAAGAGGGGGAAGAGTGGATAGTAGATCATCAAATTCGCTCGAGGAAAGCGAAACGTATAGTTATTTTTACGCAGGGTCCGGAGGATGCCGACCCTAGTATCAAAACTATGACGAAGCCTGATGAAATAGAAGAAGTGGATATGATAGATTATCCCTATGAAGCGGATTTTCGTCGAGACATAATCATTGGTTCTATGCGTGTTCAAAGACGTAAAACCCTTACGGGGAAAATGTTTCCCTCATATCCGTATTCCCCACTTTTTTTCGACAGAGTAGGATTTTCTTGGGATGTTCTTTTCGAACCATTCATATTATCAGTAATTGAGATTTCCGACCTAATACAAGACATTTTTAGAAAGGGTATAAAAGGAAGCGTAGCAAAAAGAATAAAGAGGTTGAAAAAAAAAAAAATGTACATGGAGGAAAACAAAAGCTACGAAGAAATTAAAAAAGAAGTCAATGAAATGGAAAAGGGGCGGGACGGGCAGGCGGAAATGGAACGAATAGAAAGGACACGAGAAAAACTATCAGACCTCTACGATCTCATTATTTATGCTCATGGAATAAGAGCTTGTATTTTACTAATTCAGTCGAGGCTTAGAAAATATATTGTATTACCTTCATTGATACTAGCTAAAAATATTGTCCGTTTCTTATTACGCCAAGAGTCCGAGTGGGAGCAGGATATAAGGGAGATGAATAGAGAAGCGTATATTATATGCACCTATAATGGTATGCCATTACTAGAACCAGGAAGAAACGAAATTTTTCCTCAAAACTGGGCCACAGAGGGTATACAAATAATGATAAGATTTCCTTTCCGTCTGAAACCTTGGCACCGATCTAAGATACGACCTTCTCGTAGGGATCCAAATCCAAAGCAGGACTTTCCTGTTTCTTTTTTAACGATTTTGGGACTGGAAACTGACCGTCCTTTTGGTTCTCCTCTCGTAGGACTTAGTATTTTGTTTCGTTATTATTTTGGACCCCCTTTGAAAAAACTCCAAAAAGCAATTATAAAATGGAGTTTTCGAGCTCTAAAAAGTTTCAAAGAAAGAACAAAATTATTGTTTCTAAAGGTCCAAAAAGAACCCCCAAAATTGAGAGAGGATTCGAGTGAAATAAAAAAAGATTCTATAATCAATAATCAGATTATTCATGAATCATCCATTCAAACCCGATCTATGGATTGGACAAATTATTCACTGACAGAAATCAAAATTAAAGATCTGACTGATAGAACAAGCACAATCAGAAATCAAATAGAAAGAATTACAAAAGACAAGAAAAATGGATTTCGAACTCTAAAGATAAATATTAGTCCTAACAAAACAAGTTATGGTGCTCAAAAATTAGCATCACTAAAAAATATTTTTCAGATATTAAAAAGAAGAAATGATCGATTAATCCGTAAATCACATTATTTTATAAAATGGATCGTGGAAAGGATATACACGGATATCCTTCTAGAGAGCTTTCCATATATCATTAATCATCTTACTAATAGTCTTTATAGGCCCATGGTCGTTATAAAACTTTTTCGTAAATTAAAAAAAATATATTTTTTTGATTTTGATACAAAAGAGAAAAAGATAATTGAGCGTATTTCAACTATACAAAAAAAACTTTCACCTTCTCGTATTCGTCATAGGATTCAGACGAAGTCGGAGGTTTCTTTTAAATTATCCCTCGTGTCACAGGCCTATGTATTTTACAAATTATCACAAACCCAGGTTATTAACTTGTATAAGTTAAGATCTGTCCTTCAATATGACGGAGCGTCTTTATTTCTTAAGAATGAAATAAAAGATTATTTTCAAAGACAAGGAATAATTTCTTCCGAATTAAAACATAAGAAACTTCAGAATTCTGTAATGAATCAATGGACAAATTGGTTAAAGAGTCATTATACATACGATTTCTCTGGGCTAAAATGGTCTAAATTAGTACCGCAAAAATGGCGAAATAGAGTCAATCAACATTGTAGGGTTGAAAAAAAAAATTTAATCAAACGGGATTCATCTGAAAGAGAGGAAAAGGTTTCGTTATTGCTAAATAAAAACGATCATTTTCAAAAAATGTATAGATATGATCTTTTAGCATATCAATCGATTTATTATGAAGATAAGAAGGACTTATATAATTACAAGATACATAAACCGAAATTTGTTGATACGGGGGGGAGTATCCCTATTACTAATTTTATAAGAAAAGATTATTTTATGTATATAAAAAATCCAGATAGAAAATTTTTTGATACGAAAGGTCTTTTTTATCTCAAAATTAATAAAGATAAAGAAATCAACCCATCCAATCAAAAGGGTTTCTTTTCTTTTTTTGATTGGATGGGAATGAATGAAGAAAGACTAAATCGTCCTGTATCGAAGCCGATACCTTGGTTATTCCCACAATTTGAGTTATTTTTTAATGTATCTAAAATGAAACCCGGGTTTATACCAATTCATTCACTTATTTTTCATTTTAATGAAGATGTTAGTCAAAATCAAAATATCACTAAAAAGAAAAAGGGGGATCTTATACTATCAAATGAAAAAGAAAAAAAATCTTTTGAATTTGAATTAGAGAATCAAGAAGAAAAAAAAACCATAGGTCAAAGAGATCTCGCATCAGATGCCCAAAACCGAGGGAACCCTAAATCTGTTCTCTCAAACCAACAAAAATATATGGAAGAACTTTATACGAAATCAGATATGAAAATGGGTAGAACGAAAAATCAACCCAAAAGCATTTGGACTTGGGAAATAGACTTAGATGCGTTCATGAAAGGATCTTTTGCTTTGCAATTGAAATGGATGCTGAGTCCTTTGACTATGGAATTATTCGATTATGCGCTGTCCGTACTTGAATTGGAAAAGGAAAGCAGAATGACAACAAAGTCTGGTTTCGGCTTTATTAAGAAGGAGGAGTTAATTCTGGATCCAATGCTAATCCGGGATTTGAATCTTTCAAAAATCCTAAAAGAGGGAATATTTATTATCGAACCAGTTCGTATACCTGTAAAACATAATGTAGAATTTATTATGTATCAAACCATAAGGATTTCTTTGGTTCATGAGATTAAACAAAAAAATAATCAAAAAAGATACAGAGAAAATATGGATAAGAATCGTTTTGAGGAATCGATTGCAAGACATCAAATGATGACGAAAAACAGAAACAAAAATCATTATGATTTGCTTGTTCCTGAAAATATTTTATCGTCTAGACGGCGTAGAGAATTGAGAATTCTAAGTTGTTTCAATTCAAGGAATAGTAATTGTGTGGATAAAAATGCAGTATTTTGCAATAGGAATAAGGTAAAAACCTTTGGTCAATTTTTGGATGAAAGCAAAGATCTTGATAGAGATAAAATGAAATTAATTCAATTCAAATTCTTTCTTTGGCCCAATTATCGATTAGAAGATTTAGCTTGTATGAATCGCTATTGGTTTGATACTAATAATGGTAGTCGTTTCAGTATGTTAAGGATACATATGTATCCACGATTGAAAATTGATTGATGATACAATTGTCTTCCCCTACGATATATATATATATATCGGGTGGATAAATAGCTGCGCACATGCCTTGTCTTACACCCTTTTTTGATACATGAATACTAATTCAATGACGTATCAATTAGATCATAAAATGAATCAATAAGGAAATTCGGATTGATTCTTGTGTATACCAGATCAAAATACCTCGCATTATTATTACTGATCAGTAAAATTCATATTCGTAAAATAAAAAAAGTAAATTAATAAAAAAATTGACGCATAGAATAAATAAAAAAAAAGATAAGAAGAAATGCGCCCCCCACCTACATACTTGAGACCTTCTCCTAGAAAAAAACTTGCAACACCCAATCCATTTGGAATTCCATCAACTATCCGCCTGTCAAAAAAATTAACTAGTTCGGACAACCCTCTTACACTCCGAATTACATATGTTGTATAAAAAGCATCTATGTAAGCACGATGATGGGCCCAATCATATATTCCATTTTGAATTTTGTCCGAAAAAACCCTATTTCGATACCCTTTGGCAAAAAAATTAATTAAGGCAAAATTTTGTAAGGACGAATAAATGGGTTTATATAAAAAAGACGCTATAACTATTCCAGAATAAGCTATACTAACCGAAAGGGTCGCATTTAACACAAATTCAGACCAATCAAAAAAATTTTCATTATTCAATTTTTGATCTAAAAGATTTACAGATGGAGTTAACCATTTGGACAATATATCCAAATCTATGCCTTCTTGATTGAAAGGAATTCCTAGGAATCCAATGAACAAAGTAAAAAAAATCAATACAAGTAGAGGAAATAACATAGTATTATCTGATTCGTGAGGATATGGCGCAATTTTTTTATTGTCACTATTTTTAATAAAAAGAAAGGATCGCATAGGGTTTTTTAGATTTTCGTGTGGATTCTTAGAAAAGCTTTCTTTATTTTTTATTGGTAACAAAGTTAATAAACGAAAATTTTTGTTAATAAGTTTCAGTCCATCTTGACCCCATAAAGATATTGAATAGAAGGAACTACTTTTTTTGCCGTTGTAATTTTGAAAATGAATGTTTAAATGGCCCTCAAACATAAGTAAATAGATGCGAAACATATAAAATGCTGTTAATCCTGCTGTAGTCCAGGATATGATTGCGAAAGTTGGTGAATACAACCAAGCATCATTAAGAATTTCATCTTTGGACCAAAAACAAGCAAGAGGTGGAATACCAGAAAGAGAAAGTGTACCTAAAAAAAAAGCAGTTTTTGTGATTGGCACGTGTTTTTTTAAACCCCCCATAAAAACCATATTCTGGTTTTTATCTGGAGAATACCCAACAATAGCTTCCATAGAATGAATAATAGATCCAGACCCTAAAAACAACAATGCTTTTGAGTAAGCATGCGTAATCAAATGGAATAAAGCAGCGCGATACGACCCCATACCTAGAGCTAACATCATATACCCCAATTGAGACATTGTAGAATAAGCTAAACTTCTCTTAATGTCTTTTTGGGCAAGAGCTAAAGTGGCTCCTAAAAGTACTGTTATTATACCTATTAAAGCGATTAGATGTAGTATGGGGGGGATGACTATCAAAAGAGGAAAAAGTCGAGCGACAAGAAAAATCCCCGCAGCTACCATAGTAGCTGCATGTATAAGAGCCGAAATCGGAGTAGGCCCCTCCATAGCATCAGGTAACCATACGTGAAGGGGGAATTGGGCGGATTTGGCAACTGCACCAGCAAACAATAAGAAAGTACATACAGTTCCAACTAAAAAATGGACTTCGTTATTATAAATCAAGGTATTGAATATTTCGAACAAATCGCGAAATTCAAAACTGCCTGTTAGCCAATAAAGACCTAAAATGCCTAATAATAAACCAAAATCCCCTACACGATTAGTTACAAACGCTTTTTGACAAGCATTTGCTGCAGCAGGTCGTGTAAACCAAAAACCTATTAATAGATACGAACACATTCCAACTAATTCCCAAAAAATATAAATTTGTATTAAATTTGAACTAGTAACTAAGCCAAGCATAGAAGTATTGAAAAAACTCAGATAAGCAAAGAATCTCAAATATCCTTGATCATGAAACATATAATTATCACTATAAATAAGAACTAGAATACCAACAGTAGTAATTAACATTAACATAATAGAAGTAAGTGGATCAACCAAATAACCGAACTCTAAAGAAAAATCATTATTGATGGTCCAAGACCATACAGTTTGATAGATGGAACTGCTATTTATTTGCTGAATAGACAATTTCATTGAAAAAATCATAATTATAGTTAACAACAAAATACTAGGAAAAGCCCACATACGCCTAAGATTTTTTGTTGTCTTCGGAAAAAGAAGAAGCCCTGCTCCGATTAACAAAGGAACTGTAAGTGGAATAAAAGGTATGATCCATGCATTTTGGTAGATATGTTCCATAAAAAATAAAAATTGATTTTCGATTCACCGGCTCTTACCTCTTTCGAAGGAGGTCAATAAAAAAATTAAGATATGCGATAATATAATTTTATTTCTATTAAAAAGCGAAATTCTTAGAATAAGCATTTTTTATTTATTAATATTCAACTCAAGAAGTTCTAATTGGTCAAATGACCAAATAGTTTTTAGTGCAAGTAAATATTTAAGTTTTTAATTAAACTTTTCAAACCTATGAAAATAGAGAATATCAAAAATTTATACCTTTCATTATTCTGTTGATAAATCCATAAATAGAAAAATGATCAAAAATTCGACCAAAAAAAAATACGTAAGTCCGATACTGATATGAATCACAAGATCTACTCAAATTCATAATCTAATTAATCTAATTTAAGTCAAAAACTCGGAACTTTTTTTCGATGCTAGGACTTTACTTTACTTTCGACTTTACATAAAATAAAATTAAAAAAATGGATAAAAACATATCAAATCCTGCCTACTCTAACTAAATAACAAGTCTTGGTTCAATAAAAATTGAAAAAAATGCCACGGTATTTGTTAAAAAGAGTCAAGTTTCTATTAGGTAATTAGGTAAAAGTAGCTTACTTAACTCTTCTAAATTTAAACCTTTCGAGGGGTTTATTATATGACATGTAAATAAAATATGAAATACAAAAAAAGAGAAGTCATATAACAAAAAGAAACAGAAATAGAAGTCGAAAGTTTGCTTCTTTTTTTTTTATGGTACATCGTATCGTATTCTATAAAATTTGAATAAAAAGGGGGGCGGCTCGCATAATCTATCTGATAGGTTATTTTCATATATTTCTAGTTTTTTTGAGATATTTTCTAAAATAAAAAACTTAGAATAAAAAAGGGTCTATAACTAAAAAAATAAAATAAATAGGACAGAAAGATTCCTTTTCTTTGAATACTAGATGTCTTTCACATCCAACTAGAATAATGAATAACCTATTCATTTTTGAATGGCAGTTCCAAAAAAGCGTACTTCAATTTCCAAAAAACGTATTCGTAAAAATTTTTGGAAAAGAAAAGCATATTCGGCAGCATTAAAAGCTTTTTCATTAGCGAAATCTCTTTCTACCGGGAATTCGAAAAGTTTTTTTATACGAAAAAGAAATAATCAAATGTTAGAATAATCTGAATTGATCTGACTCAAAAAAACTTCTACAAAATTTCCTTTAGCATTTATATTCATAAAAAAGTCGAAAAAAAAGAATCATTTCATTTTTGAATATAGAAACAGAATGAATCCTTTGTATTCAGTAATTTTTTTTTTTATTAATCAACATCAAGAAAACTAAACCATGCTTCTTTCTTATGATATGTAAACCCACTTTATACGGTACTTTTTTGTTTGAAACCTAGAGGATTTCACTACCCATCTTTTTTTTAGTATATTGTATCATTTCTGGGATGGGGATTCTGACTTTCCCCATCAACCGGCCGGTCCCAATAGCCAATCGAAAATTAAAGTGGGTTTTAGATCTATGAAAGAGCAAACAAAAATATTTAGGCAAAAAGGGACCCTTAATCTTAATAGATAATAGAATGAATTCTATTAAAACCTTTCCCTCCCGGATTCGTTATGTTTCTAAATTGTTATACATCTTTTTTTATTTTTACTTCGAAAATTAAAAAAAAGTTCATAATTTTGTATTTCTTTTTTCAATTTCGATTTTGGGGGATATTCTATACGAAGAATTTTTCTTAGGAAATCAAAATATATCTTTAGAACTTTCTCAAAAATACTATTGTATAAATTTTGTATATATTTCTATTCCTTAGAAAGAAAACAAAAATATTCGAATGTTTTATATTTATATTATAAAAAAATTACCGTTGGATTGACTCTTTCAATCTCGACGATTAAAGAGAAAAAGGCTATTATGATTTCAAACAAGCCGCTATGGTGAAATTGGTAGACACGCTGCTCTTAGGAAGCAGTGCTAGAGCGTCTCGGTTCGAGTCCGAGTAGCGGCACAGCCTTTTAAAAATTCGAAAAGGTAATCTAATAGTCCTAGAATAAATAATAATCACAACGAGAAAAATCTCATTCTTAATTTCTATTTGACTCACGATTTGTAATTGAGGGATCTCTTTTCTTTTTATATATAAATTCTTATGATATTTTTGACTTTAGAGCACCTTTTCAATCATATTTCCTTTTCGATCGTTTCAATTGTAATTACAATTCATTTAATAACTTTAGTAGTCAACGAAATAGTAGAACTAGACAATTCATTAGAAAAGGGTATGCTACTTACTTTTTCCTGTATAACAGGATTATTAAGTATTCGTTGGATTTTTTCTGGACATTTCCCGTTAAGTGATTTATATGAATCATTAATCTTCCTTTCATGGAGTTTTTATATTATTCATATGATTCCTTATTTTAAAAACCTTAACAAAATTGTAAATGCAATAACAGCGCCCGGTGCTATTTTTACCCAAGGCTTTGCTACTTCGGGCTTTTTAGCTCAAATGAAGCAATCCACAATATTAGTACCCGCTCTTCAATCCCAGTGGTTAATGATGCATGTAAGTATGATGATATTGGCCTATGCAGCCCTTTTATGCGGATCATTATTATCAGTAGCCCTTCTAGTCATTACATCTCAAAACAATATAAGCCTTGTTGGTAAAAAAAAACTTTTATTAAACGAGTCTTTGTTCTTCGGGAAGATCCAATATATCAACGAGGAAACCAATATTTTACAAAGCACCTATCTCTTTTCTCTTAGGAATTTTTATAGGTCCCAGTTAATTGAACAATTAGATCATTGGAGTTCCCGTGTTATTAGTCTAGGATTTGTCTTTTTAACCATAGGTATCCTTTCCGGAGCAGTATGGGCTAATGAAGCTTGGGGGTCATATTGGAATTGGGATCCAAAGGAAACGTGGGCTTTTATTACTTGGACCATATTCGCAATTTATTTACATATTAAAACAAATATCAATTTGAAAAGTGAAAATTCTGCAATTGTGGCTTCTCTAGGGTTTCTTATTATTTGGATATGCTATTTTGGGGTCAATTTATTAGGAATAGGATTACATAGTTATGGTTCATTTCTATTAAAAAGCACCTAATTTGAATTGAAGAAAGGACCTAACCTGACGAATAAAACTACAGGACAGGGTATGTTCCCTATACATATAAAAAAGCAAGTCTCGTCGAGAACCATTTGAATCAATTAGTATAGTGATTCAAATGGTTATCACAAACGTCAAACTGTCCGATTTAAATTCTAATTAATTCGTTTTTATGTGTTACGTAAAAAAGAAAGTTTCAAATGGAAACTATCTATAAAAAAAATTAGATAGAACAGCTTCTACCTTCTCAACTGATAGTGAGAGAACGAAATCTGGGTAAATGCCAATACCTATTACTGGTAGAAAGATAACGAGTGACACAAATAATTCTCGCGGACCTGAATCAAAAAATGAAGAGTTTGCGTTATTTAATAACTTGTATCCATAGAACATTTGGCGTAACATAGATAATAAATAAATAGGAGTTAATATCATTCCAATTGCCATTCCAAAAGTAGTTAAGACTTTTGCCATGAAAAAAATTTTTTGGCTGGTAATTATTCCAAAAAAGACTATTAATTCGGCAAAAAAACCGCTCGTGCCCGGTAACGCAAGGGAAGCCATCGAAAAAGTGCTGAAAAGTGTGAATATTTTTGGCATTGAAATGGCTATTCCGCCCATTTCGTCGAGATAAACAAGACGTATTCTATCATAACTTGTTCCTGCTAGGAAAAAAAGAGCAGCACCAATAAAGCCATGAGAGATTATTTGTAAAATGGCCCCGTTGAATCCTATATCAGTTATAGAACTAATTCCTATAATTATGAAACCCATATGAGATACAGAGGAATATGCTATTCTTTTTTTTAAATTACGCTGTCCCGGAGATGCTGAAGCTGCATAGATTATTTGCATTGTGCCTACTATCATCAACCAAGGAGAAAAGACAGAATGCGCGTGAGGTAATAATTCCATATTGATCCGAACCAACCCATATGCTCCCATTTTCAATAGGATTCCGGCTAAAAGCATACAAGTACTATAATGCGCTTCTCCATGGGTATCTGGCAACCATGTATGTAGAGGTATAATCGGTGATTTGACAGCAAAAGCAATAAGAAATCCAATATAGAATATTATTTCTAATCCCACAGGATACGATTGGTTAGCTAACGTTTCAAAATTTAATGTCGGTTCATTAGAACCATATAACCCTATACCCAAAACTCCCATTAACAGAAAAACGGAACCTCCTGCAGTGTACAAAATAAACTTTGTAGCTGAGTATAGACGTTTCTTTCCTCCCCATATGGATAAAAGTAGATAAACGGGAATTAATTCTAATTCCCACATTAGAAAAAAAAGTAAAAGGTCTCGAGAAGAAAATAATCCTATTTGACCGCTATACATTGCTAACATCAAGAAATGGAATAATCGGGAATCCCGAGTAACTGGCCAAGCCGCTAAAGTAGCTAAAGTCGTGATGAATCCAGTGAGTAAAACGGGTCCTATAGAAAGCCCATCAATTCCCAACCTCCAATGGAAATCAAAAAAGCGAATCCAGTTATAATCTTCAGCCAATTGTATTAATGGGTCGTCTGGTTGGAAATGATAACAGAATACATAGATTGTTAAGAGGAATTCTAATATACATATACACATAGTATACCATCGAATTACCTTATTACCCCTCTGAGGGAGGAAGGCAATAAATGAACCCGCAAAGATAGGTAAAACGACAATTAAGGTTAACCAAGGAAAAGAATTCGTGGTAAAGACAAAATACACTTGGACTAAAAAACCCGTACTCGAATAAGAACAAAATAAGATATATATATATTTCATTTCGAGCGCGGGTTTTTGTCGGTAAACAAAAATAAAAAGGATTTAAGTGGAATTTTCTGGAACGTATCAATAAGCTAGACCCATACTGCGAGTTGTTTCATGCCATAAATAAACTCGAACACTCAAAAAATCTGTTGGACAGGCGGATTCGCATCTCTTACAACCAACACAGTCCTCTGTTCTTGGGGCGGAAGCTATTTGTTTCGCTTTACACCCGTCCCAAGGTATCATTTCTAATACATCTGTGGGGCAGGCTCGGACACATTGAGTACACCCTATACATGTATCATAAATCTTTACTGAATGTGACATTGGATCTATACCTTTTTTTGAATCTCATTAGTTTCGATCTAGTATATAACCCTGTATTGTATGTAAATGAATTACATATGCAAAGACCAGACGAATCGATGATTCACCAGAACTTGTCGAATCAATTTTTTTCTGGGTCGGTTTAGAAAAGAGGTCCAAAATGCTTTGATTTCTTAGATTTTTGAAGTTCTATATACTTAGTAATGGAATCTAATTTGAATTTATAACTCGTCAAATTTCTATAATAATAATACTACTTATTCAACAAATTCGCTTGATTAATACGAGTTGATTTTCTGTTACGATAAATTGCGGAAACAATAGCCGGCCCAATAGCTGCTTCAGCGGCTGCAATAGCTATAACAAAGATGGAGAAAATGTTTCCTTTTAGTTGACGACTATCAAAAAAGTCAGAAAACGTTACGAAATTCAGATTAACCGCATTCAATATAAGTTCAAGACACATAAGAGCTCTAACTAAATTTTGGCTTGTGATTAATCCATAGATACCGATAGAAAATAAATAGGCACTCAAAACAAGTACATGTTCGAGCATCATTGAGCAACTCCTTATCATTATCAATCTTGATTCATCTCAATATGAACAAAAAAAATTCACTCGAATATACCAAAAAAATACAGAGCAAAGAAGTATTTTAGTAATAGATTGACATTCATATTTTATATTATACATCAATTCTATTTGAATTGAACCGAAATGGATACGAAAAACGAGAAAAAGAATAAAGTTGGATTTGGAGTAACGCGTTTCATTTTAAGTATTTTTAATCTTATTGACGGGCCACCGCAATTGCACCGATCAAAGCAACTAAAAGAATTATCGAAATGAGTTCAAATGGGAGAAAAAAATCTGTTGATAAATGAATTCCAATTTGTTGACTATTATTTATCAAATCTTGTTCTATAATCTGGTTTAATTTTGTAGTCCAAATAATTCCGTACCATGACGTATTTAGAATAGTAGTAATTAATAAAACAAAAATACTGGTACAAACTAACAAAGTAATTCTGTCTCCAAAAGTCCAAAGGCGCAAATTTTTGTCATATTCGAACCCGTTGATGAACATTACAGCAAATATGATTAAAACATTTATAGCTCCTACGTAAATAAGGAGTTGTGCAGAAGCTACAAATTGAGAGTTTGCTAGAATATAGAATAAAGATATACAAACAAGAACCAATCCTAACGAAAAAGCAGAAAAAATGGGATTGGTAAATAATACCACCCCGAGGCCTCCTAATATAAGACCTGATCCCAGAAAGACTAAAAGAAAATCATGTATTGGTCCAGGTAAATCCATTCTATCAAAAAAAGATATAAAAAATCAGATTCTTTCATGATCTTATTGAACTGACCAGGATAAAAAAAAGAAGTTAAGCTGCTCGACTTAAGACACGTTCCTAGTTGGATGCGTATCGAATGGATACGAATTGATGTAGGTACAGTTAGTGTACAAATTGGATTCCTTATATGACAGGATAGCTCGAATCTAGTTGAAATCGTTACATAAAAAAATTCCAAGTAAATCCGCAATTTTCATGACCCAATCAAATCAATAGTTGTTATTTTGAGTTTCGTTATTCACAAAGAAAAAACCTGTTAAATTTATATAACAACCTTAGTAATTTAGTAATAAAGTACTCAAAAAAAAGTTTTTGAATTTATCAAGGCATTTCTTTTTTATTGAATTGAGGCCAATTCACGATAGTTCGAATTGTGTAATCGTCAATTATTGATATTGGTAAACGGCCTAAAGCAATTTGATTATAATTTAATTCATGACGATCATACGTAGAAAGCTCATATTCTTCAGTCATTGATAAACAATTTGTTGGACAATACTCAACGCAGTTACCACAAAATATACAGATTCCAAAATCAATACTGTAATTAAGCAGTCGTTTCTTTCGAATATCAGTTTCCAATTTCCAATCTACAACAGGCAGATCTATAGGACATACACGAACACATACCTCACAAGCAATGCATTTATCGAATTCAAAGTGGATTCGACCACGAAAACGTTCTGATGTGATCAATTTTTCATAAGGGTATTGAATAGTTACAGGTAAACGATTAGCATGGGATAAGGTAATCAGAAAACCTTGACCAATGTACCTAGCCGCCCGTACTGTTTGTTGACCATAATTCAGGAACCCAGTTACCATAGGGAACATATCCTAAATTTCGATAAAAATTTTTTGTTTGTTTCTTTTTCTTGTTTGGAACAGGTTATCAATCTATTTACTAGTAAATAGAAAAGAGTCTATTTTGCTTATCTTATAGTGAAAGAAGTTGGGAAGAAGTTGTTAATAATAAATTACCTAAAGAAATAGGTAAAAGAAATTTCCACCCAAGATTTAATAATTGGTCCATTCTCAGTCTAGGTAAAGTCCATCTTGTTGTGATAGAAATGAACAAGAACAAAAAAGTTTTCGCTAGTGTAATGAAAATAGCAATTGTTGTTTCAAAGACCCCATCCCTTGCATTTATTCCAAAAAGGTCAGTAACGAATATGTACGGAATAGAGAAATTCCAGCCTCCCAAGTAAAGAACTGTTACAAATAATGAAGAAACTAGTAGATTTAGATAGGAAGCAACATAAAATAAACCAAATTTAATACCTGAATATTCTGTTTGATAACCTGCTACTAATTCTTCCTCTGCTTCTGGTAAATCAAAGGGCAATCTTTCACATTCGGCTAGAGAAGAAATTATAAAAACGAGAAATCCTATAGGTTGACGCCACAAATTCCACCCCCACAAACCATATTTTGACTGTGCTTCAACTATATCAACTGTACTTAAACTGTTAGATAATTCTAGTCGGTGATAAGAGCCCATTTATCATCGCTATTACAGAACCGTACATGAGATTTTCACCTCATACGGCTCCTCGAGGGTTCCGCATAAATCTAAGGATTGCTTCGATATTCTTTAATTTCACAATTTTTGTAGGATAGATAGAGTCAAAAGTAATCGAAAGGTCCCAAATTAGACCAATGGAATTCTGTCGGCTATACTAAAGGGCTTCTGAATTGATCTCATCCTTTACTTTTTTTGATTAATTTCGAATTTATATAATTTATATATATATATATTTTATAATATTTTATATAATATTTTATATATAATATATAATTTTTATAATTTATAATTTAATAACAATATATTTTCAGTTTTTTTGAGACTTTATTTATAAACCCTTTAGAAAATACTCTTTTTAGAAATATTAATAGATATTTCACCCTACCCGTTTTGATTAGAAAAAATGGACATGAAGTGTAGTTTTCTTAATAGAGTTATAGGTTATAGGAATAATAAAAATTTTTGCAATTGCATTCTTTCTATTTTTTCTTCCTTTTGTATTGTAGCAAAAAAAAAGGAAGTAAAGGATTACTTCGTTCCTGATAGTCATTCATTTTATCGGTGGATAGCAACATACTCTGGATCGGAATTCTGGGGAGTACTACTTGATCATTTCTACTAATTTTAAGCCCCAACTAGTATTTCGTTTATGTGGAATTTTTTTCCGATAACTTAAAAAAAAGTCTCTATTACTAATCCTTTGTATACCTTGGTGTTCCTAACCATCCACTCAGTTTTGCTCAATCTTTTCGACAATTCGTACCATCTCATGTATAGTAATACATATAAACGATAGCACGAACTCCAAAGAATGGATCTGTTTAACCCGCTTCAAGTCATGATAACTAATCAATCAGTCTTGGGGTAAATAGCTGTTCTTTACTGCTTCTATTTACTTCTATTAACGTTGGCGTAATTCTTGTACACAGGAAATGAGACTCAATCTTTTTACTGCGAATTTTGAAGCAGTTTTCTTTCACTCATCTAACTATCTGGTTTAGTTCATCAACCCGAAGGTTGAATAAAAACGAAAGTTTTCTATTCAACGTATTTTAGTTCATTCTTAGAAAACTCTCGAAAGAAAAATTTGTGGAAATTTTCTGCCTCAACGAATCACACGTAGAGATATTGATAACACGCATAGAGTTAATGGTATTTCATAACTAATAGATTGGGCAGCAGCCCGTAGACCGCCTAAAAAGGAATATTTATTATTTGATCCATATCCTGACATAAGAAGTCCAATGGGAGCAATACTCGAAATAGCGATCCATAAGAAAACGCCATTACTGAGATCGACTAGAATAAGCCGAGAGCTAAAAGGAATTACCGAATAACTTAGTAAAATTGATATTACTGCTATGGAGGGCCCAACACTAAATAAACCCTTATCGCCTCTTGCTGGAAGAAGGTTCTCTTTGAAAAGTAGTTTTGTTCCATCTGCTAGAGCTTGAAGAATTCCCAAGGGGCCAGCATATTCAGGTCCAATACGTTGTTGTATCCCTGCGGATATTTCTCTTTCTAACCACACAATTACTAGTACACCTATTGTTATTCCAAAAATAAGAATCAAAATAGGTACAAGCATCCATATAGTTCCATAGACTTCTTTTAAGGATTCCAATATGGAAAAAGAATTGATAGCTTGTACTCCTGTTGTATCAATTATCATTTCAACGATCAATTTCTCCCATAATGATATCTATGCTACCTAGTATTGTCATAATATCAGCCAATTTCATTCTTTTAACTAACTGAGGAAGAATTTGCAAATTGATAAAACCCGGCGGGCGGATTTTCCATCTCCATGGAAAAGCACTCTGATCTCCTATCAAATAAATTCCTAATTCGCCCTTTGGGGCTTCGACTCTTACATAAAGTTCTTGTCTCGATAACTCAAAAGTGGGGGCGGGCTTTTTACTAATGAATCGATATTCAAAATTATTCCACTCAGTATCTCTTACTCTACTAAAGCGTCGGATTTCTAAATTTTCATAGGGCCCCCCCGGAATGCCTTCGAGAGCTTGCTGAATAATTTTTACAGATTCCACCATTTCCCCAATTCGGATTAAATAACGAGCTAATGAATCGCCTTCCTTCTGCCATTGAACTTCCCAATCAAATTCTTCATAACATTCATAACGATCAATTTTACGAAGATCCCATTGTATTCCGGAAGCCCGTAACATTGGCCCCGATAACCCCCAATTTATTGCCTCTTCTCCGCCAATAATACCCACCCCTTCGACTCGTTCTAAAAAAATAGGATTTCGCGTAATAAGCTTTTGATATTCAGCAATTGCTGTTAAAAAATACTCACAGAAATCCAAACATTTATCTATCCAGCCGTAAGGTAAATCGGCAGCGACTCCCCCGATACGAAAAAAATTATGCATCATTCTCATGCCAGTGACAGCTTCGAATAGATCATATATCAATTCTCTTTCTCTGAAAATGTAGAAGAAGGGGGTCTGTGCACCAATATCCGCCATAAAAGGCCCTAGCCATAATAAATGAGAAGCTATCCGACTCAACTCCAACATAATAACTCGAATATAGCTAGCCCTTTTAGGTACTTGAATATTTCCTAACTGTTCTGGTGCATTTATAGTTATTGCTTCTGTAAACATAGTAGCTAAATAATCCCAACGTGTTACATAAGGCAAATATTGTATAATTGTTCGGTTTTCCGCAATTTTTTCCATCCCTCTGTGCAAATAACCTACTATTGGTTCACAGTCAACAACATCTTCACCATCTAAAGTAACAATGAGTCGAAGGACGCCATGCATTGATGGGTGGTGAGGCCCCATATTGACTATCATTAGATCTTTTCTTGTAACTGGTCCAGTCATAAGTTTTTTACGTATTTCTTCTTCCATGAATTGCTGAAAACGAAAAGAAGTTCATCAAAATTGAAGATCGAATAAATCAAAGAAAAAATTTTTTCAAATTAACGTTTTTTTATCGCTCGAATATTCAATTGGCTGATTAATTCTTTATAACGTATTCCACTTTTTTTTGAAAAATAAGCCAGAAGTCGTTGACGTTTTCCCAAAATTTTCCGTAGACCTCTCTGCGATGAATAGTCTTTTTTGTGTAATTCCAAATGTGAGCTAAGTCTCCGTATTTTATTGGTGAAACAGACTACTTGAAATTCAACAGACCCCTTCTTTTCTTCTTGCGAAATAACTGAAATGAATGAATTGTTTGTCATAACTTTAGGAATCCATATAAATAGATATAATTTAATTTCACTTCGTCAATTTTTTTATTAATTTACTTTTTTTATTTTACGAATATGAATTTTACTGATCAGTAATAATAATGCGAGGTATTTTGATCTGGTATACACAAGAATCAATCCGAATTTCCTTATTGATTCATTTTATGATCTAATTGATACGTCATTGAATTAGTATTCATGTATCAAAAAAGGGTGTAAGACAAGGCATGTGCGCAGCTATTTATCCACCCGATATATATATATATATCGTAGGGGAAGACAATTGTATCATCAATCAATTTTCAATCGTGGATACATATGTATCCTTAACATACTGAAACGACTACCATTATTAGTATCAAACCAATAGCGATTCATACAAGCTAAATCTTCTAATCGATAATTGGGCCAAAGAAAGAATTTGAATTGAATTAATTTCATTTTATCTCTATCAAGATCTTTGCTTTCATCCAAAAATTGACCAAAGGTTTTTACCTTATTCCTATTGCAAAATACTGCATTTTTATCCACACAATTACTATTCCTTGAATTGAAACAACTTAGAATTCTCAATTCTCTACGCCGTCTAGACGATAAAATATTTTCAGGAACAAGCAAATCATAATGATTTTTGTTTCTGTTTTTCGTCATCATTTGATGTCTTGCAATCGATTCCTCAAAACGATTCTTATCCATATTTTCTCTGTATCTTTTTTGATTATTTTTTTGTTTAATCTCATGAACCAAAGAAATCCTTATGGTTTGATACATAATAAATTCTACATTATGTTTTACAGGTATACGAACTGGTTCGATAATAAATATTCCCTCTTTTAGGATTTTTGAAAGATTCAAATCCCGGATTAGCATTGGATCCAGAATTAACTCCTCCTTCTTAATAAAGCCGAAACCAGACTTTGTTGTCATTCTGCTTTCCTTTTCCAATTCAAGTACGGACAGCGCATAATCGAATAATTCCATAGTCAAAGGACTCAGCATCCATTTCAATTGCAAAGCAAAAGATCCTTTCATGAACGCATCTAAGTCTATTTCCCAAGTCCAAATGCTTTTGGGTTGATTTTTCGTTCTACCCATTTTCATATCTGATTTCGTATAAAGTTCTTCCATATATTTTTGTTGGTTTGAGAGAACAGATTTAGGGTTCCCTCGGTTTTGGGCATCTGATGCGAGATCTCTTTGACCTATGGTTTTTTTTTCTTCTTGATTCTCTAATTCAAATTCAAAAGATTTTTTTTCTTTTTCATTTGATAGTATAAGATCCCCCTTTTTCTTTTTAGTGATATTTTGATTTTGACTAACATCTTCATTAAAATGAAAAATAAGTGAATGAATTGGTATAAACCCGGGTTTCATTTTAGATACATTAAAAAATAACTCAAATTGTGGGAATAACCAAGGTATCGGCTTCGATACAGGACGATTTAGTCTTTCTTCATTCATTCCCATCCAATCAAAAAAAGAAAAGAAACCCTTTTGATTGGATGGGTTGATTTCTTTATCTTTATTAATTTTGAGATAAAAAAGACCTTTCGTATCAAAAAATTTTCTATCTGGATTTTTTATATACATAAAATAATCTTTTCTTATAAAATTAGTAATAGGGATACTCCCCCCCGTATCAACAAATTTCGGTTTATGTATCTTGTAATTATATAAGTCCTTCTTATCTTCATAATAAATCGATTGATATGCTAAAAGATCATATCTATACATTTTTTGAAAATGATCGTTTTTATTTAGCAATAACGAAACCTTTTCCTCTCTTTCAGATGAATCCCGTTTGATTAAATTTTTTTTTTCAACCCTACAATGTTGATTGACTCTATTTCGCCATTTTTGCGGTACTAATTTAGACCATTTTAGCCCAGAGAAATCGTATGTATAATGACTCTTTAACCAATTTGTCCATTGATTCATTACAGAATTCTGAAGTTTCTTATGTTTTAATTCGGAAGAAATTATTCCTTGTCTTTGAAAATAATCTTTTATTTCATTCTTAAGAAATAAAGACGCTCCGTCATATTGAAGGACAGATCTTAACTTATACAAGTTAATAACCTGGGTTTGTGATAATTTGTAAAATACATAGGCCTGTGACACGAGGGATAATTTAAAAGAAACCTCCGACTTCGTCTGAATCCTATGACGAATACGAGAAGGTGAAAGTTTTTTTTGTATAGTTGAAATACGCTCAATTATCTTTTTCTCTTTTGTATCAAAATCAAAAAAATATATTTTTTTTAATTTACGAAAAAGTTTTATAACGACCATGGGCCTATAAAGACTATTAGTAAGATGATTAATGATATATGGAAAGCTCTCTAGAAGGATATCCGTGTATATCCTTTCCACGATCCATTTTATAAAATAATGTGATTTACGGATTAATCGATCATTTCTTCTTTTTAATATCTGAAAAATATTTTTTAGTGATGCTAATTTTTGAGCACCATAACTTGTTTTGTTAGGACTAATATTTATCTTTAGAGTTCGAAATCCATTTTTCTTGTCTTTTGTAATTCTTTCTATTTGATTTCTGATTGTGCTTGTTCTATCAGTCAGATCTTTAATTTTGATTTCTGTCAGTGAATAATTTGTCCAATCCATAGATCGGGTTTGAATGGATGATTCATGAATAATCTGATTATTGATTATAGAATCTTTTTTTATTTCACTCGAATCCTCTCTCAATTTTGGGGGTTCTTTTTGGACCTTTAGAAACAATAATTTTGTTCTTTCTTTGAAACTTTTTAGAGCTCGAAAACTCCATTTTATAATTGCTTTTTGGAGTTTTTTCAAAGGGGGTCCAAAATAATAACGAAACAAAATACTAAGTCCTACGAGAGGAGAACCAAAAGGACGGTCAGTTTCCAGTCCCAAAATCGTTAAAAAAGAAACAGGAAAGTCCTGCTTTGGATTTGGATCCCTACGAGAAGGTCGTATCTTAGATCGGTGCCAAGGTTTCAGACGGAAAGGAAATCTTATCATTATTTGTATACCCTCTGTGGCCCAGTTTTGAGGAAAAATTTCGTTTCTTCCTGGTTCTAGTAATGGCATACCATTATAGGTGCATATAATATACGCTTCTCTATTCATCTCCCTTATATCCTGCTCCCACTCGGACTCTTGGCGTAATAAGAAACGGACAATATTTTTAGCTAGTATCAATGAAGGTAATACAATATATTTTCTAAGCCTCGACTGAATTAGTAAAATACAAGCTCTTATTCCATGAGCATAAATAATGAGATCGTAGAGGTCTGATAGTTTTTCTCGTGTCCTTTCTATTCGTTCCATTTCCGCCTGCCCGTCCCGCCCCTTTTCCATTTCATTGACTTCTTTTTTAATTTCTTCGTAGCTTTTGTTTTCCTCCATGTACATTTTTTTTTTTTTCAACCTCTTTATTCTTTTTGCTACGCTTCCTTTTATACCCTTTCTAAAAATGTCTTGTATTAGGTCGGAAATCTCAATTACTGATAATATGAATGGTTCGAAAAGAACATCCCAAGAAAATCCTACTCTGTCGAAAAAAAGTGGGGAATACGGATATGAGGGAAACATTTTCCCCGTAAGGGTTTTACGTCTTTGAACACGCATAGAACCAATGATTATGTCTCGACGAAAATCCGCTTCATAGGGATAATCTATCATATCCACTTCTTCTATTTCATCAGGCTTCGTCATAGTTTTGATACTAGGGTCGGCATCCTCCGGACCCTGCGTAAAAATAACTATACGTTTCGCTTTCCTCGAGCGAATTTGATGATCTACTATCCACTCTTCCCCCTCTTCCGTTGTTTCAGTTTTTCCGAGTTGTTCTACCTCGCTGAATAATTTGTATGACCATCGGGGGACTTTTTTCTTTATTCCAATCGATTTTTTTCGGGTTGTTTTTTCCATGGGAGGAATTATGGCTGTATCGCATATTGTTTGAATGATGGGATCAATTATGACTCTTTCGATTAAAAATTTCAAAACTTTTTCTGGATCTTCTGAATCAATTCGTCTTTGTTCCGGAAATAAAGAAATTCCTTTCCAATTTGATGTTGATTCTTCAGCAAATTCATCGATTAAAAGACTCAATTCTCTTGCTAATGATTTTTTATCCAATGTATATATTTTCTGTCCCAATTTCTCTTCCAATTTCTGGTCCAATTTCTGGACCAATTTCTCTTCCAATGTAGCTATTTTCCCTTCCAATTTCTGATACAATTCTTCAAAATTATGAACATTAAGTTCCTTACCCTTAAAAAGAAGGATACTATGAACTTTATTGAGTTTATTTATCAAATTTGTCTCTATCGAATTTTTGACTGCAGTTTCATTTAGGATTGAAGGTAAAAAAAATTTTTGAATTATTCCACGATAGGATCCGTTTAAGAGAGGATCATATATTTTAGGCAAGTATTCTTCTTTAGTTTTATTATTGCATAATCGAGTCTTTTTTTCGAGTACATCCAGATAAGGAGATCCTCTGTCTAGGGCTTCAATTCTATCTCTAAACTCGTTCCTTAGGCTCCTCCATTTTTTTTCATTGGTATAAATCCAACAATAATAATTGTGCAGTTCATCATAGAAGAATTTATCCAGTTCATCACAGACGGATTTTTTTGTTGTAAAAAAATAAAAATACATTTTTTGTCGTAGCATTTCACAAAAAGCTGATAAACTGGATGGATATGTAAAAGAAATTCTTTGTTTTCCATCACTTTGACATGTATAAAAAAAATATTGTGACATTTCGTTTCTTACAGCATGTTCGAATCGATAATTTTTTATATATCGCAATGGGCGATTCCATCGTTTATAGTCGAAAAGAAGACTCACAGGGGGTTTTTCAAACCAGAAGAGGTCTTTATCTTCTTCTGTTAAGTGAAAGTGGAATTCATCCTTTGTTTTGTCCTTTCCATTCACTCGGATCCTTTCCGTTTCATCGATTTTGTCCGGATCCTCCCTTTCTTCCGAAAAAAGGGAAGGAGAAGGGTCTTCTTCGGTGAATCCCTCTTGTTCCTGTTTAGTCCCCTTCGTTTCGAAAGTTGTTTCTATTTCTACATCTCTTTCTTTCTCACTTTCCCCCCTCTCGGTCGTTTTTGAGGTTTCTTGCAGTTTCCTACTAAAAATGGGTGACGGCATTCTGCCTAAAGAGTACACACAGCTAATAAATAAGAGAATACTAAAGATTCGATCCATAGAACCTATCAAGTCTAACACAAAGTACTTCAATTCTGACACAAGGTCCTTCAATTCTGACACAGAGTACTTGTACTTCTTATACCCCTTAGATCGAATAATTCCATTAAGGTACGTATTAGATCGAATAATCGATCGAATAGACAAATTTTGCCGTATCCAGACTAATACCAAGCCAACCCATTTCATGAATAAAAAGTGACCAATTAACCAACCAACAAAACTACTTGTTACAAATAACATCTTGTTGTTGCATCGAAACATATAAATGTTGACTAATCTGGCTAACGTTGAACTTGGTAAAACGAAATGGTTTAATAATTGAAAAACGAGATTATTCAGGAATACACATTGAATGCTGAGATTACGCATTGAATTTCTGGTAGTAGATCCATAATCAAAATGATTGCTCCAGAAGAAATTAAACAAAAGATAGGGCAGAGCTAGGAAAGTTATTGTATGAGGTCTACCCAATGCTAGATGCAGAGGCGTATAATAGATCGATATGAACATCATGAGCTGTCCCATAATAAAACCGGTTGTTGCTGCTACCGTCTTCTCGGTTCCGTCTTCT